AAAAGAAATGTCACAATATTTTTTTTATATATGTCAAAGTGATGGAAAAGAAAGAATATCTTTTACATACCCGCCCAGTTTGTCAACTTTTTTGGAAATGATACAACGAAAGATGTCTCTGTTTACAGCAGATAAACCCTCTTCTGCTGAATTATATAATAATTGGAGTTATAGCAATGAACAAAAAAGAAAAAACCTAAACAAAAAATTTATAAATAGAGTCAAAGCTCTAGACAAAACTTTAGATAGGATATTTTTTGTTTGGGATATACTCGAAAAAGAGACTAGATTTTGTAATGATAATCCTCAAAATGAATACTTACCTAAAATATATGATCCTTTCTTGAATGGCCCCTATCGTGGACGAATCACAAATTTTTTTTCAACTGCAATCCTAAATGAAACTTCCAGAAAAAATAACATTAACATAGAGGGTTTTTGGATAAATAAGATTCATGGTATCCTGCTTATTTTTAATTACCTAAAATTTGAACAGACAAAAAATCCATTTGATAAAAAACCATTAACAACAAAAATTTTATATTTCTTGAACTTAATCAATGAACTTACTGAAAAACCACCATCAAGTTTAAATTTTAAAGAGCTTTCTTTACTTCCCGAAGAAGAACAAATAAAAATTGATTCAGAAGATCAAAAAAAAAATTATAAATTTCTATTTGATGCAGTTATAAGAGACCCTAACGATAAAAAAATTAGAAAAAAACCTATCGGACTAAAAGAAATCAGTAAAAAAGTTCCTCGATGGTCATACAAATTAATTAATGATTTGGAACAACAGGAGGGAGAAAGCGCAGAGGGGGTGGCGGTGGATTATGAGATTCGTTCACGAAAAGCCAAACGTGTAGTGATTTTTACTGATAACCTACAAACTACTGATACTAATACCAAAGATACTAATAATCCTGATGAAATAGAGGAAGTGGCTTTGATACGTTATTCACAACAACCGGATTTTCGTCGAGACATAATAAAAGGTTCTATGCGCGCTCAAAGACGTAAAACAGTTATTTGGAAACTCTTTCAAGCAAATGTACATTCACCCCTTTTTTTGGATAGAATCGAAAAAGACGTTTTTTTTTCTTTTGATATCTCTGAGCCGATGAAAATGTTTTTTAAAAATTGGATGGGGAACAACACAGAATTAACAATTTCAGATTATACAGAAAAAAAGCCAAAAGGCACTGAGAAAAACAAAGAAAAAGACAAAATAGAAGAAGACAAAAGACGAGAAAAAGCACGTATAGAAATAGCAGAAGCATGGGATAGTATTATATTTGCTCAAATAATAAGAGGTCTTGTGTTAGTAACCCAATCGATTTTTAGAAAAAATATTATATTACCCTTCTTGATAATAGTTAAAAATATTGTACGTATACTATTGTTTCAATTTCCCGAATGGTCTGAGGATTTAAAGGATTGGAATAGAGAAATGCATATTAAATGTACTTATAATGGCGTCCAATTATCAGAAACAGAATTTCCGAAAAACTGGCTAACAGACGGTATTCAGATAAAGATCCTATTTCCTTTTCGTCTGAAACCTTGGCACAAATCTAAGCTACAAAAAACTTATAACGATCCAATGAAAAAGAAAGGACAAAAAAATGATTTCTGTTTTTTAACAGTTTGGGGAATGGAAACTGAACTGCCTTTTGGCTCTCCCCAAAACCAACTTTCATTTTTTGAACCTATTTTTAAAGAACTCAACAAAAAAGTTAGAAAATTGAAAAAACAGCGTTTTCTAGTTCTAAGAATTTTAAAAGAAAAAACAAAAATTTTTCTAAATGTTTCAAAAGACATAAAAAACCAGTTTAGTAAAACCATTCTATTTCTAAAAGAAATAGTAAAAGAACTCGAAAAAATAAACCCAACTCTATTATTTGGCTTGAGAGAACTAGAAATATATGAATTAAGTGAAACTAAAAAAGAAAAAGATTCAATAAGAAATAATCAGCTAATTCATGAATCGGGCAGTAAAATTCGACCTACAGATTGCACAAATTATTCATTAACAAAAAAAAAAATAAAAAATTTGACTGATAGAACGAATACACTCATAAATCAAATAGAAAAAATAAAAAAAGAGAACAAAAAAGCATTTATAATACAAAATATAAGTTCTAACAAAAACAAAATGAGTTATGATGATAAAAGATTAGAATCGCCAAAAAATATTGGGCAGATATTAAAAAGAAGAAATGCTCGACTAATCCGTAAATCACATTATTTTATAAATTTTTTTTTCATTGAAAAGATATACATAGATATCTTTTTAGGTATCATTAATATTCCGAATATCAATGCACAATTTTTTCGGGAATCAACAAAAAAAATTCTTAATAAATATATTTCCAATGATAAAGATATTTCTAATAATGAAACAAATCAAAAAAGGCTTTATAAAAAAAATAAAAGTCTAATTCACTTTATTTCGACTATAAAAAAGTCCCTTTCTACTATTAGTAATATTTCTACTATTAGTAATAAAAGTAGTAATAAAAGCGCACAGACTTTTTTTGACTTATCCTACGTGTCACAAGCATATGTATTTTACAAATTATCACAACCCTCAGCCCTTAACTTATACTTATATAAGTTAAGATCCGTTTTTCAATATAATGGAACAGCTCTTTTTCTTAAAAATGAAATAAAGAATTATTTTGTTGGAACACAGAAAATATTTCATTCCAAATTAAGACATAATTCTCTTCGAAATTCTGGAATGAATCAATGGAAAAATTGGTTAAAAGGTCATGATCAATATGATTTATCTACGATTAGATGGTCGAGCTTAGTACCACAAAAGTGGCGAAATCGAGTCAATCACCACTCTATAGCTCAAACTAAACATTTAAAGAAATGCGATTCATATGAAAAAAACCGATTAATTCGCTACGAAAAACAAAAGAATTTTGAAGCCGCCTCATTACAAAAGGAAACAGAGAATTTTAAAAAACACTATAGATATGATCTTTTAGCATATAAATTTATATCATCTAAATCTATTAATTATGAAGATCAGAAGAACTCATCTATTTATGGATTACCATTACAAGTAAATAATAACCAAGAAATTTTTTATAATTACAGTACACATAAACGAAAATATTTTAATGTGCTAGGAGATATCCCTATCAATAATTCTCTAGTCGAAGATGATATTATAGATATGGAGAACAATCCGGATAGAAAATATTTTGATTGGATAATTCTCAATTTTTGTCTTAGAAAGAAAGTCGATATTGAGGCCTGGATCAATATTGATACTGACACCACTAGTAATAAATATAGTAAGACTCGGGGGAATAATTATCAACTACTTGATAAAACCGATACGCAAGGTCTTTTTTATCTCACGATTCCTCAAAATCAAGAAATCAAGCTATCCAATACAAAAAAAAACCTTTTTGATTGGATGGGAATGAATGAAGAAATACGAAGTTGTCCCATATCAAATCTGGAACGTTGGTTTTTCCCAGAATTTTTGATACTTTATAACACGTATAAGATTAAACCATGGGCCATCCCAATCAAATTAATTCTTTTTAATTTGAATATAAATGAAAATGCTAGTGAAAATAAAAGCATCACTGGAAAGAAAAAAAGAAATATATCAATATTTTCGAATGAAACAAAATCTCTTGAATCAGAAAACCGAAATCAAGGAAAAAAAGAATCCGCAAGCCAAGCAGATTTTGAATCATCTATCTCAAAGCAAGACAAAGATATTGAAGAAGATTTTGTGGGATCAGACATGAAAAAAGATAGAAATAAAAAACAATACAAGAACAATACGGAAGCGGAGTTTGATTTCTTCCTAAAAAGGTATTTGCGTTTTCAATTGAGATGGGATGGTGTTTTAAATAAAAAAATGATCAATAACATCAAAGTATATTGCCTCCTGCTTAGACTGATAAATCCAAGAGAAATTTTTATATCCTCTATTCAAAGGGGCGAAATGAGCCTAGATATTCTACTGATTCAGAAAGATTTAACTCTTATAGAATTGATGAAAAAGGGAATATTGATTATCGACCCAGTCCGTCTGTCTATAAAAAATGAAGGACAATTTATTATATATCAAGCCGTAGGTATTTCATTGGTTCATAAGAGTAAGCATGAAATAAATCAAAAGTACTTAACAAAAAGCACTGTTGATAACAAGAATTCGGCTGAATTCATTGCAAAATATCAAAAAATGACTAGAAATAAAGACAACAATCATTATGATTTGTTTGTCCCTGAAAACATTTTATCCCCTAGACGTCGTAGAGAATTGAGAAGTCTAATTTGTTTTAATTCTAGGAATGGAAATGGTATGCCTCGAAATGCAGCATTTTGCAATGGGAAGAAGGAAAACAGTCAAGTTTTGGCTAAAAGCAAAAGAGATACAACTAAACTAATTAAATTAAAATTCTTTCTTTGGCCTAATTATCGATTCGAAGATTTAGCTTGTATGAATCGATATTGGTTTGATACCAATAATGGCAGTCGTTTCAGTCTGGTAAGGATACATATGTATCCGCGATTCAAAATTCGTTAGTTAATGGTAGATTTGTTTTTCCTATATTTCCTGTATTATGATCTATGAAAACAAAGAAATGCACACATACATTGTCTTACATTCCATTCTGATACATGATTCATTGACATATCAATTAGATTTATAAATGATCACCAAAATCTTCTTTTTTTCATTTTAGGTCTAAATTTTTATCTTTTGTGAGTGCCGAAAAGAAGATTTTGGTATACCTATTCGAATACAATTTTATTTGATAAAATTTGGAATTATTAACAAAATTAAGATTATTGTATTGTGTATACTAAATTAAAATGAATGGCATTATTATTATTGATCAATAAAACTACCTAACACTAAAAAAAGGATAGGAAAAAAGTGGGGGGGGGCAGATTTCATTTTATGGTAAAAAATTCATTCATCTCGGTTATTTCGCAAGAAGAAAAAGAAGAAAAAGGGGGATCTGTTGAATTTCAAATACGCAGCCTCACCAATAGGATACGAAAACTTTCTTCACATTTGGAATTGCACAGAAAAGACTATTTATCTCAGAGAGGCCTACGTCAAATTTTGGGAAAACGCCAACGGCTGCTGTCTTATTTGTCAAAGAAAAATAGAATATGTTATAAAGAATTAATTAATCGGTTGGATATTCGGGAATCAAAAACTCGCTAATTTGAAAAAGCAGTTTATTTTGAATTATTTGATTTATTAGATCTTGAATTTGAATTTGAATGAACTTATTTTAGTTTTCAGCAATTCATGAAAGACTGAATCGAGGAAAAACCTATGAATAGACCAGCTACAAGAAACGACCTCATGGTAGTAAATATGGGTCCCCACCACCCATCAATGCATGGTGTTCTTCGACTCATCGTTACTCTAGATGGTGAAGATGTTATTGACTGTGAACCAATATTGGGCTATTTACACCGAGGGATGGAAAAAATTGCGGAAAACCGAACAATTATACAATATCTGCCTTATGTAACGCGTTGGGATTATTTAGCTACTATGTTCACAGAAGCAATAACCGTAAATGGCCCGGAGCAGTTAGGAAATATTCAAGTGCCTAAAAGAGCCAGCTATATCAGAGTAATTATGTTGGAGTTGAGTCGTATAGCTTCTCATCTGCTATGGCTCGGCCCTTTTATGGCAGATATTGGTGCACAGACGCCTTTCTTCTATATTTTCCGAGAAAGAGAATTAATATATGATCTATTCGAAGCTGCCACCGGTATGAGAATGATGCATAATTATTTTCGTATCGGAGGAGTAGCTGCTGATCTACCTCATGGCTGGATAGATAAATGTTTGGATTTTTGCGATTATTTTTTAACAGGAATCGCTGAATATCAAAAACTTATTACACGAAATCCGATTTTTTTAGAACGAGTTGAAGGAGTAGGCATTATTGGTACAGAGGAAGTAATAAATTGGGGTTTATCAGGACCAATGCTGCGGGCTTCCGGAATACAATGGGATCTTCGGAAAGTTGATCATTATGAGTGTTACGACGAATTTGATTGGGAAGTCCAGTGGCAAAAAGAAGGAGATTCGTTAGCTCGTTATCTAGTCCGAATTGGTGAAATGACAGAATCCATAAAAATTATTCAACAGGCTCTGGAAGGAATTCCGGGAGGGCCATATGAGAATTTAGAAATCCGATACTTTGATAGAGAAAAGAATCCCCAATGGAATGATTTTGAATATCGATTTATTAGTAAAAAACCTTCTCCTACATTTGAATTACCGAAACAAGAACTCTATGTTAGAGTCGAAGCCCCAAAAGGAGAATTGGGAATTTTTCTGATAGGGGATCAGGGTGGTTTTCCTTGGAGATGGAAAATTCGCCCACCAGGTTTTATCAATTTGCAAATTCTTCCTCAGTTAGTTAAAAGAATGAAATTGGCTGATATTATGACGATACTAGGTAGCATAGATATCATTATGGGAGAAGTTGATCGTTGAAATGATAATTGATACGCCAGAAGTACAAGATATCAATTCTTTTTCTAGATTGGAGTTTTTAAAAGAGGTCTACGGAATTATATGGGCCCTTATTCCTATTTTGACTCTTGTATTGGGAATCACAATAGGCGTACTGGTAATTGTATGGTTAGAAAGAGAAATCTCCGCAGGACTGCAGCAACGTATTGGACCTGAATACGCCGGCCCTTTGGGAGTTCTTCAAGCTCTAGCAGATGGGACAAAACTTCTTTTCAAAGAAAATCTTCTTCCATCGAGAGGAGATACTCGTTTATTCAGTATCGGACCGTCCATAGCAGTCATATCAATTTTAGTAAGCTATTCAGTAGTTCCTTTTGGCTATCATCTTGTTTTAGCGGATCTCAATATCGGTGTTTTTTTATGGATTGCCATTTCCAGTATTGCTCCCATTGGACTTCTTATGTCAGGATACGGGTCAAATAATAAATATTCCTTTTTAGGCGGTCTACGAGCTGCTGCTCAATCAATTAGTTATGAAATACCATTAACTTTATGTGTGTTATCAATATCTCTACGTGTGATTCGTTGAGACATAAATTTCTCTCTATTCTTTTCTTTCTAGGAAAGGGTTAGAATGAATTGAGTAGATATCTTCATTTTTTATTCATTAGTCGGATTGATGAACTAAATCAGATAGTTGGATGAGTGAAAGAGAACAGCTTCTATAGAAATTCGCAGTAAAGATATTGAGTCTCATTTTCTATGTATAAGAGTTAGAGAGTTTAGCGGAAATAAACAGAAGCAGAAGATACCGTTTACCCCAAGATTGGTTGATTAGTCATCCTGACTTGAAGCGGGCTCAAAAGATCAACCGTATTGCGTTTTCACTATCGTTTGTATGTATTTTCATACATGTATTACCCTAAAATAAAGGGCGATTGAACAAAAACGAGTGGATAGGTAGAAACACCAAGATACGCAAAGGATTAGTAATGTAGATCCTGTAAATTATCCAAAAGTAGACATTTCTACATAATATACAAAGAATACTAATTGGGGCTTTAAATTTGTAGAAGTTATAAGGCAGTACTCCCACGATTCCGATCCAGAGTATGCTCCTATCCGCCGATTAAATAAATGACTATTGGGAACGAAATAATCCCTTTTTTTATTTTGTAAGCCCCCTTTTTTCAGAAACAGAAAGAAGAATAGGAACGAAAAAAAGAAAGGAATACAAAAGAATAAACAAGATCTTTTTTATTCTTTTTTTCTTATATCCATATTTATATCGATACAATTCGTGTCATAATTCATGAATTAATGTAATATATAATTCTTTTTCGTAAGTGAAAACGATGGGTTATTGATTTTTTTACAAGGAGTATTTTATTGAAGAATCAAGTTATTACTCAACAAAGAAAAATTTAAATGATTATGGAAATTTTTAAAGAAAGGATGAGATCAATTCAGAAGTATTTTTTTTTTTTTTATTTATTATTAATTCAATTTATTAATTTATTAAATTAATAATAAATTGAATTCTTTATTATTAATTATTAATATTAATTATTATTTTTTTGTATTAAAAATTATTAAAACATAACAGACAGAATTCAATTGGTCTAATTTTGGACCGTATGATAGATTTGAATCTTATCTATCGTATAACCAAGCGTCGCAAGATAAAAGGACTCGGTCCTTAGATTTTTTTATGGCCCTTCAGGAGCCGTATGAGGTGAAAATCTCATGTACGGTTTTGGAATAGCGATGGAAACAGTGATGGTACCACCGACTATGATTATCTAATAGTTCAAGTACAGTTGATATAGTTGAGGCGCAATCAAAATATGGTTTTTGGGGATGGAATTTGTGGCGTCAACCTATAGGGTTTATCGTTTTTCTAATTTCTTCCCTAGCAGAATGTGAGAGATTGCCTTTTGATTTACCAGAAGCGGAAGAAGAATTAGTAGCAGGTTATCAAACCGAATATTCGGGGATAAAATTTGGTTTATTTTATGTTGCTTCCTATCTAAACCTATTAGTTTCGTCATTATTTGTAACAATTCTTTACTTGGGTGGTTGGAATATCTCTATTCCGTATATATTTGTTTCAGAGCTTTTTGAAATAAATCAACGATATGAGGTTTTTGGGGCGACAATTGGTATCTTTATTACATTAGCTAAAACTTATTTGTTTTTGTTCATTCCGATCGCAACAAGATGGACTTTACCTAGGCTAAGAATGGACCAACTGTTGAATCTTGGATGGAAATTTCTTTTACCTATTTCTCTCGGTAATCTATTATTAACAACTTCTTTCCAACTCTTTTCACTGTAAAGGAATATGGTATTCTATATTCACAACTTGGCTTAAACAAGAGAAATAAACAAACATCAAATTATTCATATATATTCACGATATGTTCCCTATGGTAACTGGGTTCATGAATTATGGTCAACAAACAGTACGAGCTGCAAGGTACATTGGTCAAAGTTTCATGATTACCTTATCCCACGCAAATCGTTTACCTGTAACTATTCAATATCCTTATGAAAAATTAATCACCGCGGAGCGTTTCCGCGGTCGAATCCATTTTGAGTTTGATAAATGCATTGCTTGTGAAGTATGTGTTCGTGTGTGTCCTATAGACCTACCCGTCGTCGATTGGAAATTGGAAACTGATATTCGCAAGAAACGGTTGCTTAATTACAGTATTGATTTCGGAATCTGTATATTTTGTGGTAACTGCGTTGAGTATTGTCCAACAAATTGTTTATCAATGACTGAAGAATATGAACTTTCTACTTATGATCGTCATGAATTAAATTATAATCAAATTGCTTTGGGTCGTTTACCAATATCAGTAATTGACGATTATACAATTCGAACAATTTTGAATTCGCCTCAAATAAAAAATAAGTAACTCCCTTGATTCAAGAAAATTTTCGAATTACTAAGTACTAAGGTTCCTTTCGTTTTGTTTGGTTACGCCCTACAAATCCCAACTATTCAGTAGTTGGTAATAATCACGTCTTAATTTGGATTGAAAATCGAGTAATTAATGTCTATATAATTATTTCGAAATATAGTTTCGGATTTGAACTACTCTGTCTTTCAGATAAAGAATGAAATTAGTCCAATATCTGTACCCATATTAATTCACATCCCCGAGGATTTCATTCAATTAGGAATTGATTATAAATCATAAAAAATTTTTTCTGGTCGGGTCTCAATAAGGTCATGAAAAAAATTTCGATTTTTTATCTCTTTTTTTACATATAATGGATTTGCCTGGACCAATACATGATTTTCTTTTAGTCTTTCTGGGATCAGGTCTTATATTAGGAGGTATAGGAGTAGTATTATTTACCAACCCAATTTATTCTGCTTTTTCATTGGGACTCGTTCTTGTTTGTATATCCTTATTCTATATTCTATTAAACTCTTCTTTTGTAGCTGCAGCCCAACTCCTTATTTACGTGGGAGCTATAAATGTTTTAATCATATTTGCTGTGATGTTCATGAATGGTTCAGAATATTACAAAGATTTTAATCTTTGGACCGTTGGGGATGGGGTTACTTTGCTGGTTTGTACAAGTATTTTGGTTTTACTAATGAGTACTATTACGGATACGTCATGGTACGGGATTATTTGGACTACAAGATCAAACCAGATTATAGAGCAAGATTTGATAAGTAATAGTCAACAAATTGGAATTCATTTATCAACAGATTTTTTTCTTCCCTTTGAATTCATTTCAATAATTCTTTTAGCCGCTTTGATAGGTGCAATCGCTGTGGCGCGCCAGTAATAAATCGTAAATCTATAGAATTAGCAACAGCAATCCAAATGAAACTTCAGTCTGGGTTATCACATCTATTTCTCTTCAATTCTAATTAAAGATTGTTTATGTTGAAAATATAAATTCTTTTATTCGATCTATTACCAATCTATTTATTTGTTCTGTACCTTTTAGATTCTAGTCAATTGAATCCGTTGAATTGTTGTTCATATTATATTGAAATAAATCAAAATTTAATTGATAAGGAGTTGGTCAATGATGCTCGAACATGTACTTGTTTTGAGTGCCTACTTATTTTCTATCGGTATCTATGGATTGATCACAAGCCGCAATATGGTTAGAGCCCTTATGTGTCTTGAACTTATACTGAATGCGGTTAATATAAATTTTGTAACATTTTCTGATTTTTTTGATAGTCGCCAATTAAAAGGCACTATTTTTTCAATTTTTGTTATAGCTATTGCAGCCGCTGAAGCAGCTATTGGACCGGCTATTGTTTCGTCAATTTATCGTAACAGAAAATCAACTCGTATTAATCAATCGAATTTGTTGAATAAGTAGTATTAATCATAGAAATTAGAATATTCATAAATTCGAATTAGCATGTATTATACATAATGTATGATCATGTTTGCGAAAAAGTAAGAAATCAAAGTATCTTGGCTCCTTTACATGAGTCGGGCCAGAAGTAGATTGATTAAAAAAATTCTGGTAAATCATTGATTCATCTGGTGTCTAAATATATGATTTATTTATACATTTACTAGATCGAAAATTTAGAATGTTCAAAAAATTTATAGATCCAATGTCACATTCAGTAAAGATTTATGATACGTGTATAGGATGTACTCAATGTGTCCGAGCCTGCCCCACGGATGTATTAGAAATGATACCTTGGGACGGGTGTAAAGCTAAGCAAATCGCTTCTGCTCCAAGAACAGAGGACTGTGTCGGTTGTAAAAGATGTGAATCCGCCTGTCCAACGGATTTCTTGAGTGTTCGAGTTTATTTATGGCATGAAACTACTCGAAGTATGGGGCTAGCTTATTGATACGTTTCAGAAAACCTTACTTGAATATATTTCATTTTTTTTTTACCAACAAAAACCCGCGCTCAAAATAATATATTTTATTTTTTATTTTTGAGCACGGGTTTTTCTGGTCCAAGTGTATCTTGTTTTTACCACGAATGATTTTCCTTGGTTAACGATAGTTGTAGTTTTGCCAATATCTGCGGGTTCTTTAATTTTCTTTCTCCCTCATAGAGGGAATAAGGTAATTAGGTGGTATACTATTTGTATATGCATAATAGAACTCCTTCTAATAACCTATACATTTGGGTATCATTTCCAATTGGACGATCCATTAATCCAACTTACAGAGAATTATAAATGGATCCATTTTTTTGATTTTTACTGGAGATTGGGAATAGATGGAATTTCTATAGGACCTATTTTACTGACAGGATTTATCACTACTTTAGCTACTTTAGCGGCCCGGCCGGTTACTCGAGATTCCCGATTATTCCATTTCCTGATGTTAGCAATGTATAGCGGTCAAATAGGACCATTTTCTTCTCAAGACCTTTTACTTTTTTTCATCATGTGGGAGTTAGAATTAATTCCAGTTTATCTACTTCTATCCATGTGGGGCGGAAAGAAACGTTTGTATTCCGCTACAAAATTTATTTTGTACACTGCAGGAGCTTCTGTTTTTTTATTAATAGGAGTTCTGGGTATTGGTTTATATGGTTCTAATGAACCAACATTAAATTTTGAAACATCAGCTAATCAATCGTATCCTGTAGCACTGGAAATCATTTTTTATATTGGATTTTTTATTGCTTTTGCTGTCAAATCGCCGATTATACCCTTACATACATGGTTACCAGACACCCATGGAGAGGCACATTACAGTACTTGTATGCTTCTAGCTGGAATATTATTAAAAATGGGAGCGTATGGAGTGGTTCGGATAAATATGCAATTATTACCTCACGCTCATTCTATCTTTTCTCCTTGGTTGATCATAGTAGGCACAATTCAAATAATCTATGCAGCTTCAACATCTCCGGGGCAACGTAATTTAAAAAAAAGAATAGCTTATTCCTCCGTATCTCATATGGGTTTCATAATTATAGGAATTGGTTCTATAAACGATACAGGACTCAATGGAGCCATTTTACAAATAATCTCTCATGGATTTATTGGCGCTGCGCTTTTTTTCTTGGCAGGAACGAGTTATGATAGAATACGTCTTGTTTATCTCGAGGAAATGGGCGGAATGGCTATCGCAATTCCAAAAATATTCACGACTTTCAGTATCTTATCGATGGCTTCTCTTGCATTACCGGGCATGAGCGGTTTTGTTGCAGAATTGATAGTATTTTTTGGAATACTTACTAGCCAAAAATATCTTTTAATTACAAAAATAGTAATTACTTTTGTAATGGCAATTGGAATGATATTAACTCCTATTTACTCATTAGCTATGTTACGTCAGATGTTCTATGGATACAAGCTTTTTAATGCTCCAAACTCTGATTTTTTTGATTCTGGGCCACGAGAGCTATTTGTTTCGCTCTCTATACTGCTACCTGTAATAGCTATTGGGATTTATCCGGATTTCGTTTTCTCACTATCAGTTGATAAAGTCGAAGCTATTCTATCTAATTTTTTTATTGATAGTTTTCCTTAGTAAACCAAAACATCAAACAGAAATCCTATGATTGTGAAAACCATTCATTGTAAAATAAAAAAAAGTATTTTTTCTTCTCGTAAGTTTAACTAACTAGAATTGGAATTCTATTTTAACCAGATATGTAAGCCATTGAGAAACCTTTGAATCATTTCCATTACTTGATTCAAAGGTTTCTCAATGGCTTACACGAAGTTTTCTTATATATATGCTTACGTTGTCCTAGGTTTGTATTCGTCAAGCCCTTTCTTCAATTCAATTCGATATTGATGTAAATGAACCATAACTATGCAACCCTATTCCTAATAGATTAACTCCAAAATAGCATACCCAAATTATAAGAAATCCCATCGAGGCCACAATTGCGGAATTTACGCTTTTAAAATTTGTTCGAGTATGTAAATAAATCGCAAATATGGTCCAAGTAATAAATGCCCAAGTCTCTTTAGGATCCCAATTCCAATATGACCCCCATGCTTCATTAGCCCACACCGCTCCCGAAAGGATACCTATGGTTAAAAAGATAAACCCGAGGCCAATAATACGATAGCTCCAAAGATCCAATTGTTGAATCAATTGAGATCTGTAATAATTCCTAGAAGAAAGAAACGAAGTGTTTTGTAAAACATTGTTTCTTTCGCTGACGTATTGAATCTCACGAAAAGAAAGTAGATCATTTACGAAATTGTTGCTTTTACTAAAAATCTTTATTAATTTTCGAAATGTAATGACTAGAAGAGCTACTGATAATAACGATCCGCATAAAAGAGCTGCATAGCCTAATACCATCATACTGACGTGCATCATTAACCAATGGGATTGAAGAGCCGGGACTAATATTGCGGATTGATGCATTTCAGTTAAAAGACCCGAAGTAGCAAAACCTTGGGTAAAAATAGCACTTGGGGCGGTTATTGCATTTAAATTAAAACGGTTTTTTTGTTTTTTAAAATAGGGAACCAGATGAATAATGAAAAAACTCCATGAAAGAAAAATTAATGATTCATATAAATTACTTAATGGTAAATGCCCCAAATAAATCCACCGGGTAACTAATAATCCTGTTATACAGAAAAAAGTAGCTATCATGCCCTTTTCTGACGAATCATATAGGCCTACGATTTCATCGACTAATAAGGTTATTAAATGAATTGTAATTACAATTGAAACGATCGAAAAGGATATATGAGTTAATATATGTTCTAAAGTTGAAAATATCATAAATTTTTTGAAATTAAAAAGGGGGTACCTCGATTATAGGAATGGAAATCGGGAATTGATTTCATTATAGGACTTACTCTTTTAAAAGATGCCATGCCGCCACTCGGACTCGAACCGAGATGCTCTAGCACTGCTTCCTAAGAGCAGCGTGTCTACCGATTTCACCATAGCGGCTTGCTCGAAATCATAATAACCTATTTTTCTTCAATCGTCGAGATTAAAGGAAACAATTCAATATATTTTAGGAAACATTAAAATTGATGATTAAAAACTTTTTGAAAATTTCAAAATTAGGGATTTGAACGTACCGTTTTCAACAAGAATCCTTATTTTTCTCAGTATATCATTATATTTAGTATTAGGGTGTCAGTTTTATTTAACTTAACACTGGGGTTTTTCAGAATTTATTAGTTTATGCTCGATTAAACGGGAACTGTTGTACCTAGATATTTCGGACTTCAATCCATGGATAAAACTCAAAAATGTTCTTTATCTTTATAATGCTTTATAATGTGCATTTTTTAATGATTCATTTCTCATTTATGGGATTTTATGAATCTACAAAAAAATTATCCACGAAGAAAAAATTGGCAGAGTCTTTGTATAATCACCTAAAAAAGGTAAAAGGGGTTTTTATTAATTGGGGTGAAAGTTAGGAATATATAGTGATACGAACTTAGAGAAATAATGATTTAGAAAGTGATAAGACACATTTTAAACTTAATCAATTAGTTTCAATGATTTATTATATTAAATGATCTATTAATTTTGACTAAAGATCTTATACCTGCTCTTCTATATTCTATAGTATTCTAAATATATTAGAATATGAATATATACTATAAAATATAGTATAAAAATAATATAAATAAAAAAGACAAACCTTTGTTATTATTGAATTATCAAATCGATGGGGAAAATAAGAATCCCCACCCTGAAAATTATAAAACATACTCAAAAGAAAGGTGAAACCTTGTGCTTGCTTTTACCCTTTTTTCAAACAAAAAAATACCGTTTTTAGATTTTCAAATTCAGTCAACACAAAATTCTTATTCGACTATAAGAGCAAAACAACTTCAATTTATTTAATTTACTATTACTATTGATCGGATCAAACCATTAAAGAATATAAATTCTTCCTTTTATTATTTTAATTAGTTTAACTTTGATAAATTATCAATTTTTTTATAATTTATAAAATATAAAATAAAAATCAAACTAAAAAATAAATTATAAACAACTTCAAAAAAAACTGAAACTAGATTACTTTTCGAGTCAAATCAATTCAGATTTTTCCCAATCTTGGATTATTTATTTGTCGCACAAAAAAAACTTTTTGAATTCCTCGTAGAAAGAGATTTCGCTAACGCAAAAGCTTTCAATGCTGCCGAATATCCCTTCCTTTTCCAAATATTTTTCCGAATGCGTTTTTTTGATATAGAGGTGCGCTTTTTTGGAACTGCCATTAAAAAAATAGGTTATTTATTGTCAGGGTTGGATGTCAAAGACATCTATTGTTCAAAAACACTTGTTCTTTACTATTAATTATAATTATCGATCTATTTATTTTCTAGATTGTACTTCCTTTATAAAAATATGGATCTAGAAAAATCGCATAAAATATTACTAGCAACATAAACAATATGGTAGTTTTTAAAAATTAAATACAAAAATTATTTTATTTTATTTTTTTTTCTATTCCATACAATTTGATACAACATCTGGAATAAAGATTTGTATTTATTTTATTGGTACTCTTATATCTTTCTTCAAATTGATATCTTCTATATCTATAGAATCTACTATGCAATAGAACTATAATTGATTGGCGTTGATATGATAAAAAAACAAATACAAAGAAAAAACCTGTGCCTTTCTATCTCTGTCTAGTTTTTTTTTTTCGTCATCCGAAATTTTATACATGGAATAAAATACATCGAAATGTTTAATAACCCAACCCCTATCTTGATTAATAAAAAAAAACTTTAGTAATTTGTTTCTATTAATTATTCATTTTATTTAATTGGTCAAGCTCGATAAATGAGTAAATCTAATTTTATTTTAAAAATTAGAATGAGACTAGTAGTTAATCTGCGAAAAGATACAGGATAGATGGTTTTATAAAAGCTATTTTAGAAATTCCTTCTTGAAATTTTATATAAAGTCGCGTGTTGGAGTCATAGTTTCTCTATCATAACCTTTCCGACAAATATCTTTTATTGGAATAGAAGACAATCAATCGGTTCAAATTCGTTACTGATTCTGAATAATCCAACTAAAATAAATAACTTTTATTTTATGAGTTAAATTAGGGTTATTTATGCTTCATATATTTATGCTTCATATCACAATAAAAAAAAAAAAAAAAACTGTTTTTGGTGAAATTTTTTATCCTTGCTCTATATCTATAAATAAATTATTGTAATACGTAATAGTAATAAAAATGTAAATTTTCATTTTTTGTATCTTCATAAAATTTGACTTAATAATTTAATAAAAAAACGTATTTCTTTTTCACTAGTAACTTGGTCATATCGTTTGACCAATTCTAACCTCTTGATTTGAAATATTTGAGGTAGTTGAGAAAGATTCAGAATAATTAAAGCTAGAAAAGTCTATTTCATTTTTGTATATCTTAACTTTTTTTATTAACTGACCCTTTTCAAAAGAAATAAAAGCCGGTGAATCAGAAACAATTAACTAAGATAAAAAGATTCTTTTTTATGGAATATACATATCAATATTCATGGATCATACCTTTCATTCCCCTTCCAACCCCTATGTTAATAGGAGTAGGACTTCTACTTTTTCCAACAGCAATAAAAAATCTTCGCCGTATGTGGGTTTTTCCTAGTGTTTTACTGTTAAGTATAGTTATGATTTTTTCCGCCCATATATTTATTCAACAAATAAATAACAGTTCTATTTATCTATCTGTATGGTCTTGGACCATCAATAATGATTTTTCTTTAGAATTTGGCTACTTAATTGATCCACTTACTTCTCTTATGTTAATATTAATCACTACTGTTGGAATTATGGTTCTTATTTATAGTGATAATTATATGTCTCATGATCAGGGATATTTGAGATTTTTTGCTTATATGAGTTTTTCTAATACTTCAATGTTAGGATTAGTTACTAGTTCAAATTTGATACAAATTTATTTTTTTTGGGAATTAGTTGGAATGTGTTCTTATCTATTAATAGGTTTTTGGTTCACCCGACCTATTGCGGCAACTGCTTGTCAAAAGGCGTTTGTAACTAATCGTGTAGGGGATTTTGGGTT